AAGGCGGAGCACGCGCCTTCTTTTAATGATAATAGCATCTTCAGGATGCAAAAACTCCGTGTTGCGCAAAGTTTTTAGATTGGTCCAGAAGAGCTGAACGAAAAACGAGCTTAGAAATAGCATAATTAGGTTATGAGGTTGAACTAATACTTGATGTAGCGGCCCATCATAGATCGATGTGAACATCACGAACTGTCCCATAAGAAAACCAGTCATTGCTGCTACCCGTTTCTGAATGTCTTTTTTGAAGAAGCTGGATACAACGAAGAAATATCCGAGACCTACGGTGGATGCGGTTATAAATCCACAAAAAAGTCCGGACCCCATAACAGAATTCAATATTCTGTTAAGTAGTTTATAAATAAATGCTCTTATTCCCATATTTACGACCCCCTTTCTATTTTAGTGTAATAGTTTTTTTTATTTATATATAATATATTAGTTAATCCTGATTTGACATGAATAGTATTATTATTTTTCTCGAATAACCGAATACTTTTGTTTGTAAATACTGCATATTTGATTCCATTCATGGTACATTACCCCTTTACTATTTTTTTTAGACGTTTTGATACAAATTTTCGCAGACCTCTCAGAGAAAAATTCTGAGATAAATAGTCCTTTTTGTGCAATTCCAGATGTAAGGAAAGTCTTCGTATCTTATTGGTAAAACGGAATACTTGAAATTCAACAGATCCCTGGTTTTCTTCCTTTTCTTTTTGTGAAATAACGGAAATAAATGAATTTTTTACCATAAACCCCCTTTTTTTACAAATATGTATTTATTTAGAATAATGTATTTAATCGATTATTGAACCCTATAGAATTAAGACAAAATGAAGAGAATAGAATGTTCGTATAATAAATAATATTGTATAAATTAAACAATATTATTATAAGATTTTTTTTGAATTATTCGATTCGGATTATCTTCTAAACCTTACTATGAACGACAAAGTATAGCACTAACAGAAACCTTATTGCTTTACTCGCTACACACGACGACGGCTTGATGAATACGCTGTCATCGAAACCGAAATAAGGGGGTTTAAGCTGTACTACTGTCATTTTCATTTCTTTTTCAATTATTTTATTTTATTTTAATTGAATAATGGGTTTCCATAGATTCTAGATATTGAATTTGTATATTAATATTTCAATTTGTATATGCTCTAACTTTCCCGACCACACTATTTTGCTTTTTTCAAAGATACTATCTGAAAAATGATGAGTTGTCAAGTGGAACGAGAAGGTTCTTAGGTTGCCTTAAAGGCAACATAACATCAAGCCTTTCAACCAATGATACGAAATTCATTTGAACCTCGCCTTTCACTTCCTTCACTTTAAGGCTATGCCATCCTAAGGTGCTGCTAAATGGAAAGATCTTAGCAATGTCCATGAAAGATGAAATTCGTTTTATTTGCCCAATTTCCCGCAAAAAAAATGCACTCTTTTGACTAATATTTTTAATTAATAATTAAGAATATTAGTCAAAATAGAATTATCCGCTGCCACCAAAGAAAACCCTATTCTTCGTATTTTTACTTTGATTCTGATAAACCAATTACTTGTTGACTACAAATTTCTATCTTATCTTATGCAGTTCCGCACGATAACAAAATTCAGTTAAAAAATATATATTTTTTTTTGAGGGGGTCGAAGTAAAAATCAATAGAAAAATAGCCACTTAAAGGGGACAGTGCGCACGCTTTGGCACTCCAGGTTACTAAAAAAATAAGCCTTGCCAGTAGAATTTTTTTATTGGTCTCCTGTATTATCTCCATCTGGATTATCGTCTAGATTTTTGTTGAAATATAACAAAGATTTAATAAACAAAGAAGGAAACTCAAAACCCATGGGAATCCGATTTTCTTACGGATTTTCATCTAGAAGAAAATCTAAATTTTCTTCTAGATTAGCATCTAGATTTTTGTCGAACTTTGACAAAGATTTAATTAATAAATAAAGAAGTAAACTCAATACCCACTGGAACTAGATTTTCTTCTAGTAAGAGAATATTATCCACCGTCATAATACGATCAATAATTCCATAATGTTGGGCTTCTTTTGCTGACATCAACCGCGTTCTCTTCAGGTCTTGTTGTATAATATCGTAGGATTGCCCCGTTTTTTCTACATAAATCTTGCAGATGTAGTCCTCAATACGACAAAGCGCGTTCATGTCCTTCTGCTTCTGATACACGAACTCAAACTTACGTAACTCATCATACCTCTTTTTCCTTTTCATTCGAAATTTAGGTCTCTGAATCAGCACCCTAGCGCGAGGCTCTGCTAGGCGCATGTCTCCTGAAAGTAGGATAAAAGATCCCACTGAAGCAGTCATTCCACATACTATTGTATTTATGTTTGTTGGCATCCCTTGGATTGCCTCTTGTACTACAATTGCAGTTGCTGGGTGTCCGGCAACGCAATTGTTTAGAAGCAAATTTACAGGTTGGGTATAATCTTTCATAGTCAGATGGAAAATAATAGATGTTATCAAATATCCCCTTTTCCTAGTCACTTTTCTTAAAAAAAGAACCCTTTTGTACAAAAGCATACTGCCTAACTTAATCCAATATTCTTTTTCTTCTTCGAAGTCGATTTCTTCCTCTTCGAAGTCGATTTCTTCCTCTTCGAAGTCGATTTCTTCCTCTTCGAAGTCGATTTCTTCTTCTTGTTCTTCTGGATCCTCAAAAGAAGTCACATTTGTAATCTTAAGTGGCATTTTTGTTACCTCCACGGTCCTTGGGATAAAATTGTATAGTTCTATCCCCTACCCAGGGATAGAACAAAAAAAATGGTTAACGATACGATGATACTGTATAAGGAAAATCTCGAATTTGGATCCAAAATTAATGTATTAGTGTGACCTTATCCGTGTGCTTATTCTTTTAGGCATTCTTTTTCTGATCTGTCTTTCGTCCTTGCTTTCCCGGTTCTCCGAGACCCTTTTTTTACTATCATTTCTGGTTTCGCGGGAATACCTGTATATGGTATACAATCTCTTCCTCGAGAATTAATTCGAGGTCATAGTCTAAATACATCTCTAGAATTAAAGAGTATTGGGGCCATCCGTCCTTTCCCTCAACAAAAACCTGTTTTAGTTCTTGGCGTTGGATCAGAATAGCCTGCAATCTCAGGGTTTGTTTTGTCTCTAACCATATTTTATATTTATTTTTTTTTCTTCTTTTCTTTTTTTCCATTTCTTCCTCTTCGAAGTCGATTTCTTCTTCTTCGATTTCTTCTTCTTCGATTTCTTCTTCTTCGAAGTCGATTTCTTCTTCTTCGATTTCTTCTTCTTCGAAGTCGATTTCTTCTTCTTCGAAGTCGATTTCTTCTTCTTCGATTTCTTCTTCTTCGAAGTCGATTTCTTCTTCTTCGAAGTCGATTTCTTCTTCTTCGATTTCTTCTTCTTCGAAGTCGATTTCTTCTTCTTCGAAGTCGATTTCTTCTTCTTCGATTTCTTCTTCTTCGAAGTCGATTTCTTCTTCTTCGATTTCTTCTTCTTCGATTTCTTCTTCTTCGAAGTCGATTTCTTCTTCTTCGAAGTCGATTTCTTCTTCTTCGAAGTCGATTTCTTCTTCTTCGAAGTCGATTTCTTCTTCTTCGATTTCTTCTTCTTCGAAGTCGATTTCTTCTTCTTCGAAGTCGATTTCTTCTTCTTCGAAGTCGATTTCTTCTTCTTCGAAGTCGATTTCTTCTTCTTCGAAGTCGATTTCTTCTTCTTCGAAGTCGATTTCTTCTTCTTCGAAGTCGATTTCTTCTTCTTCGATTTCTTCTTCTTCGAAGTCGATTTCTTCTTCTTCGAAGTCGATTTCTTCTTCTTCGAAGTCGATTTCTTCTTCTTCGAAGTCGATTTCTTCTTCTTCGAAGTCGATTTCTTCTTCTTCGAAGTCGATTTCTTCTTCTTCGAAGTCGATTTCTTCTTCTTCGATTTCTTCTTCTTCGAAGTCGATTTCTTCTTCTTCGAAGTCGATTTCTTCTTCTTCGAAGTCGATTTCTTCTTCTTCGAAGTCGATTTCTTCTTCTTCGAAGTCGATTTCTTCTTCTTCGAAGTCGATTTCTTCTTCTTCGAAGTCGATTTCTTCTTCTTCGATTTCTTTTTCTTCGAAGTCGATTTCTTCTTCTTGTTCTTCTGGATCCTCAAAAGAAGTCACATTTGTAATCTTAAGTGGCATTTTTGTTACCTCCAAAGTCCTTGGGATAAAATTGTATAGTTCTATCCCCTACCCAGGGATAGAACTAAAAAAATAGATTATTTTTATTATATATAATTCAAAAGATCATTAACGATACGATGATACTGTATAAGGAAAATCTCGAATTTGGATCCAAAATTAATGTATTAGTGTGACCTTATCCGTGTGCTTATTCTTTTAGGCATTCTTTTTCTGATCTGTCTTTCGTCCTTGCTTTCCCGGTTCTCCGAGACCCTTTTTTTACTATCATTTCTGGTTTCGCGGGAATACCTGTATATGGTATACAATCTCTTCCTCGAGAATTAATTCGAGGTCATAGTCTAAATACATCTCTAGAATTAAAGAGTATTGGGGCCATCCGTCCTTTCCCTCAACAAAAACCTGTTTTAGTTCTTGGCGTTGGATCAGAATAGCCTGCAATCTCAGGGTTTGTTTTGTCTCTAACCATATTTTACAGCTATTTTTTTTTCTTCTTTTCTTTTTTTCCATACCAGTTTTTTCCATACGACTTTTTTCGTATAAAATAAAAAGTCAAATTGATGCCTAAGACGTGGGCTAATCAGTTATTTTATCTACGATTTGCGCATTTTTTTTATTAATAACTTTTGATCTTCTATTTATATTACGACAATATATAGATCATAGATAATTTCCCTCAAAAAAAATGCACTCTTTTGACTAATATTCTTAATTACTAATTAAGAATATTAGTCAAAATAGAATTATACGCTGCCACCAAAGAAAACCCTATTCTTCGTATTTTAACTTTGATTCTGCTAAATTAATTACTTGTTGACTACAAATTTTCTATCTTATCTTATGCAGTTCCAAAGATAGCGTACAACAAAACGTAAAGAAAATTCAGAACACAAGTAACTTAAAACAGTGTTGTCATATAAACCACTACCTCTTTTATGGAGAAATTAGTAAACACTATCCGAAAAATAGCCACAACAAGGGGACATTCCAGTTGCTCTCCCACTCTACACTGCTAAAAAACACAGCTTTTCTAATATGAATTTGATATCTAAAATAAATACCCCCTATCTCCATCCTGGAGTATCATTTCGATTTTCTTCGAAATTATCATCTAGATTTGGAAAGAAAGCTTTGTGTAACAAAGATTTCATTTTGAAATCTGTCGTAAGACGATCAATAATTCCATAATCTTGGGCTTCCTTTGCCGACATCACAACGTTTTCTTGCAGGTCTTTTTGTATAATATCGTAGGATTGCCCTGTTTTTTCTACAAAAATCTCGTGGAAGTATTCAGTAAGAATATCAAACTGCTTTTTGGCCTCGTGAACATCAAAGTAGCGCCTAAGATTCTTTCTTTTCCTTTTACTCCTTTTACCGATACTGATATTAAATCTTTTAATAGGATTATTAGGATTATTAGGATTATTAGGATTCTTTTTAGGATTATTCGGATTAATAGGATTAATAGGATTAGGATTCTTTTTAGGATTATTCGGATTAATAGGATTAATAGGATTAATAGGATTAGGATTCTTTTCAGGATTCTTTTCAGGATTCTTTTCAGGATTCTTTTCAGGATTCTTTTCAGGATTCTTTTCAGGATTCTTTTCAGAATTCTTTTCAGGATTCTTTTCAGGATTCTTTTCAGAATTCTTTTCAGAATTCTTTTTCTTTCTTTTAATTGGAAATTTAAATTTAGGTTTCTGAATCAAGATCCTAGCGTGAGGCTGCGCTAGGCGTTCGTGTCCTGAAACGAGGATAAGCGATCCCACTGAAGCAGTCATTCCACATCCTACTGTATATCCGGGTCTTGGCAGCTGTTGGATTGCATCGTGCATTGTAACAGCTGTTCGTAGGCACCCCGAAACGCAGTTGTTTAGAAACAAATGCAACTCTCCGATAGGATGTAATATCGCTAGATAAGTAATAAGACCTAATATGATTTTACCTTTTTTCCTATTAAGCTTTTCGCTTAAAAAAACAATCCCAGCTTCAAAAAGAAACTTGTGTAAGTTAATCCAACGTACTTTTTCTTCTTCCTTTTCGATTGCCATTTCTTTTTCGATTTCGATTTCTTCGAAGTCGATTTCTTCGAAGTCGATTTCCTCTTCTTCTTGGTCTTCTGACAGAACAACAGGCACTTTTGGAATCCTAATCTTTTTTTTATTACTAATACTATGAAAAAGTGGCATTTTTGTTACCCCCACTGGTTTTTAGAACTAAAAAAATAGATTCTTATTATTATATATAATTCAAAAGATCGTTAACGATACGATGATACTCTATAAGGAAAATTTTATCTTTTGAGGCAATTATAGATTCTGGGAGGCAATCCTAATTCGTCAATCAAAATCAAATGAAAGTCTTTTTTTTTTTTTGCATTTCTCTACGTTTTCATGAAAGGTAAAAAGTGGTAAATTAATCTTGTGTTGATTTTCGTCTAAATGGACGTTTTCTTCTTCTGTATTTAAAAAGGGACTAAATAAATCAACCAACTTCCGTGAAGCTTCATGAAGTGCTTCTTTAGGAGTTAAACTTCCATTTGTCCATATTTCAAAAAAAAGTATCTCTTCTATCTCTTCTCTTGCAATCCTATCCAAATAAGAATAAATATTATAATTGGCATTTCGAACAGGCATGAATACAGCATCTGTAGGATAACTTCCATCTTGTAAGGTATTTTTTGGACTTTTTATTTGGTAACCGCGGTTTTTCTGAATTTCTAATTTCATATATAAATCAATTCTTTTCGTCAAGCTAGCTATATGTTGTGTATTATCAATGATTTCCACATAAGGAGCTACCATGATATCGCGAGCAGTTACATCTCTAGGACCTTGTACCCAAATCAACCCGCTACAAGGTCCATATAGATTGCTTTTCAATATAATTTCTTTCAAATTCATTAAAATTTCATTGACGGATTCTTGAATACCCGCTATGGAAGAATATTCATGTGTTACTCTTACTCTCCCGAATTTTGCGCGTGTGATACATGTTCCTTCTATTTCTCCAAGCAAAGCTCTTCGCATAGCAATGCCTAAAGTTTCGGCTTCACCTCTCCTAAGTGGAAACAAGCTAAAGCGCCCATAATAAAGACGTTTACTGTCTACCCTTGATTCAACACACTTCCACTGCAATCTCCGAGGAAATCCTCTTCTGTTTTTTTGACTCATAGTAATATATAGTTGATTAGGTTATTGAATTTTTTCTCTTGTTTGATTGGATTTTGGATATTGAATCGTTTCTTTCTGTTGAAATTTGTGCAATGTTTATTTTTACACACGTCTTTTTTTAGGAGGTCTACAGCCATTATGTG